AGGAGTTGTTGTTGAAAAATCTAAAACTGGAAAGGCATTTTATAATTTTTATGAAAATTGAATAATGATCTAAAGATATCCATTAAACACAGTCTAAAAAAATGGATCAATCGTTGAATTCGTTTCAATTGAGAGATTAAATCCGGTATAAATATTAGAAAGGGCGGAAACCCCATCTTCGCAAACATGAATAGATATATCTTTATTTTACAATTTTTCACAAAAAAGATTTATGCGGAAGGATTTGTCTTTGATGAAAAGTTTTCTATTTTTAGAGTTCAATTTTTTAATAATTTTAATTCAATGTAGATACCTATCCAAAATAATATGAATGACTTACTATTAACTCGGTTTTTTGGCCATAATCATTATGTAGGAGAGGTGGCCGAGTGGTTCAAGGCGTAGCATTGGAACTGCTATGTAGACTTTTGTTTACCGAGGGTTCGAATCCCTCTCTTTCCGTACTCTTCACCTAATTCACCAATGTTACTGACTGCAATGCATCAAATAAGAATGTATACTCCAACAGTTAGACCTTTCTTTTCTTTGATATCGATTATGTATTCCTAATCCAAATCTTCTGTGGTACGAAAAATACTGGGCAAAATGGACAAGGAATGAAAATCCCCTACCGATCTATGATACATGAATGAGATCAAAATCCCCAGATCAAACCCCTTACCTTACTTACCCCGGGTCCCTTTACTTAAGCCAAAATGGAGAGGTCAAAATTGTCCGAACCCTTGTTATTTTAGTTGGGGTTAAGTCTGACGAGAGTAATATTCTACAACTAGCAATTCATTTATTTTCAAACCGACCCATTTACTATCTATTATTTGATTGACGAATCCTTCATATTGGAATGGGTGAAGAGTCAAATGGTTTGGCAACTCCTCGCGGGGGGATGAATCAAGATAATTTTGAATCAGAGCCCTAGATTTTTGCTCATCCCTCACTGTAATAATATCTCGGGGTTTACAGCGATAACTTGGTATATCTACTATACGACCATTAACTAAAATATGTCTATGGTTAACTAATTGGCGGGCTTGAGGAATAGTCGAAGCCATACCCAATCGAAAAAGGATGTTATCCAAACGCATTTCAAGTAATTGTAGTAAAACCTGACCTGTTGATCCTTTGGCTTTTCCGGCGATACGAACGTATTTAAGTAATTGTTGTTCTGTAAGACCATAATGAAAGCGCAATTTTTGTTTTTCTTCTAAACGAATACGATATTGAGATTTTTTTCCGGGGCGCGATTGGTTTCTAAGATCGCTTCCGGCTCTAGGCTTTTTACTAGTTAGTCCCGGTAAAGCCCCCAGACGACGGATTTTTTTGAAACGAGGCCCTCTGTAACGTGACATAAAGACTCCTTATTTTTTATGAAATTTCATAAAACAAAATTAAAACTAAACTAAAATATGATAAATTAATCGAAATTTACTGAAGTATTGTATTACAAAGAATAATTAGAGGAATTGTATCAATATCCGGACCTTATTGTATATAAATAATTGTATTATATAAATAAAAAGAATTCAAAATAATAATAAAAAAAATTCAGGGTTCTTTTCTTGATTGATTTGTTCTACAGAGACCGAACTCCTCCAATCCCATTTTTATTCATAATTGGAAGTTCCTACGAGATGATAGGGTGACCCTTGGGAAAAGGGAAAGAAGTTTTTCGCTTTGATTTCACATTATCAATTATGTAAAAAATAAAAAATCAAACAAACGGAGAAAAGCCGGCTATCGGAATCGAACCGATGACCATCGCATTACAAATGCGATGCTCTAACCTCTGAGCTAAGCGGGCTCACATAACATAAATTGTACACGTATACTAATTTAGTAAACTACTGAGATATTAACTGTTCATTCTTAGCTATTTCATAAGAAATATGATATATAGAAAAATAGAAATTCATAAGAAATATGATATATAGAAAAATAGAAATATCAAAAATAAGGAAGAATAGAAAATAGAATTTTCTAATTTCCAAACATATTGGATATTTGAATATTATAGAACATACCTATTAATATAGCGATATTATTAAATATCGCGATATAAAATTTTGATCTATTTCTCAAATATATGTTTATCAATAATAAATATCTTAATTAGCTTAATTAGATGGTAAGATTTTTTTTACTATTCTATGTTTACTATTTTTTATTACATAATTTTATTCTATTTCATATATATTTTATATTTCTATTTCATATATATTTTATATATAGAAATATATATATTTCATTTTTATTTAATTTGAAAATATATTTTAATATTTCATTTTAAATAAAATCGAGTAAAGTAATGTAATTAAGTTTAGAATCTTATTCTATTTCTATATTTATTGTATATTACAATCTTATAATATTATTATTTATTATATATAATTCGAAATAATTTCATATTTAATTAATAAATAATTTGGAATTCTCTTCTAATTCTAAATTAACGGAATGGTTAGTTATAGCCATTTTATTAGTTTTAGTTATGGCTATTAATTTAATTTTAAATTAATAATACTCAAATCTTCCTTTTCGTTTTTTGTTATGTTATAATGTTATAGAAGGCCTGCCCTAAGAATAACATGAAAGATAAAAGCGCAATCCAGATCATAATGAAACACTCCTCTGGTTTCATTCGGAAAGGTGAAAGCTAAGACGAAAAAAAAAAAAAAAGAATCGACCGTTCAAGTATTTTAAATTGCACGCTAAAAACGGTAGAAATAGGGGCATATATAAGTATAATAAATATATATTATACTATAACATATATGTTTTATACTATAATATATATGTTATGCGATCTATATTGAATTGATGATATAGAAATTGAATTGATGATATAGAAATGATAGAATCATTTCTGATTGGACCAAATACGGGTCTCCGATAGAGATGAAAGAAAATATACAAGAAATCAAATAGTAGAAAACACTTTTCAATATAGGAACCGGTATCTAATGAATTCAACCGGTCCAGCATAATAGAAATGAAAGAAAAAGGGGGGGGCGGCATCATGATGCGATCTTAATCACATCAAAAAAAAGAGGGGATATGGCGAAATTGGTAGACGCTACGGACTTAATTGGATTGAGCCTTGGTATGGAAACCTACCAAGTGAGAACTTTCAAATTCAGAGAAACCCTGGAATTAAAAATGGGCAATCCTGAGCCAAATCCTGTTTTATGAAAATAAACAAGGGTTTCATAAACCGAAAATAAAAAAGGATAGGTGCAGAGACTCAATGGAAGCTGTTCTAACAAATGGAGTTGGCTGCATTGTGTTAGTAAAGGAATCCTTCCATCGAAACTTCAGAAAGGATGAAGGATAAACCTATATACATACGTATAGTACTGAAATACTATCTCAAAATGATTAATGACGACCCAAATCTGTATTTTTTTATATTTATATGAAAAATGAAAGACTTGTTGTGAATCGATTCAAAATTGAAAAAAGAATCGAATATTCATTGATCAAACCATTCACTCCACCGTAGTCTGATAGATCTTTTTAATAATTGATTAATCGGACGAGAATAAAGATAGAGTCCCATTATACATGTTAATCTCGACAACAATGAAATTTATAGTAAGAGGAAAATCCGTCGACTTTAGAAATCGTGAGGGTTCAAGTCCCTCTATCCCCAAAACGACCCGGTTGACTCCCTAATTATTTATTTTCATTTTATCATTTTGTTAGCGATTCAAATCAAAATTCGTTATATTTATCATTCATTCTCATTCTACTCTTTTCTTTCACAAATGGATCTGAGCGAAAATTTTTTTCTTATCACAAGACTTGTGTGTGATATATATGATACGCGTACAGTACAAATGATTTGAGCAAGGAATCCATTAAATTTGAATAATTAACAATACATATCATTACTTGTACTGTACTGAAACTTTGAAAATTTCTTTTTGAAGATCCAAGAAATTCTATTAGATCCTGTATAAGACTTTGGAATACTTTTTCGTTTTTCTAATTGACTAATTGACATAGACCCAAGTCCTATATTAAAATAAAATGAGGATGATGCGTCGTGAATGGTCGGGATAGCTCAGCTGGTAGAGCAGAGGACTGAAAATCCTCGTGTCACCAGTTCAAATCTGGTTCCTGGCACATGATTAATTTGTATGAGTATATATTCTAAAAATTAATTGATATGGGTCGACATACATATTCATTAATAGTATAAATCATGATACATATTTATCCATCTAAATGTCGGAGATATACCCCTTATATATATCATATGTATATAAAGTATACAAAAGAATTCCATTTTGTTTCCTCTTGTTTTTTTATTTGTCCATACTGTGTCTCCTTTTGTTCAAAAAAAAACGTTAATACTTTATACATATTCGAAAGGCTAAATTAGTTAGTTGAAAGAGAAAAAGTATAGTCTAGAGGAGTTGAGGGATGGGAATAGCCAAAGTTCATTTCAGATACAGTACAAATAGAATATGATCCTCTTTCATTTCCTTCTATATTTTTTTCATATTCTATTTCTTCATTTCCTCCTATGTTACTTTCTATAGCCCATCTAAGTGATGTGCGCGGTACATAGTTCATAATGCGGAACTCTTTTAGTTTCATCCTAGTGGCTCGGCTCATTCGAAAAAGTATCTTCAAAATTTGAGAATCTCAATGAATCCTCAAATTTTTTTTTTAGTATTTATTTTATTTAGCCCACCCAATAACTAAAAAAAAAAAAAAATAATATGTGAATGAAACTTCAATTACTATGTTTGATCTCGAAGAGAATGTACAAAAATTCTTTGAATATCTGGAGTTGTAGAAGTGAAGATTAGTTTCTGATTATTCAATGAGCATCTTGTATTTCATAAAAATTAGGGGCAATATAATCCTTACGTAAAGGCCATCCTATCCAACTTTCAGGCATTAAGATACGTTTCAGGCGTGGATGATTATCATAAAGGATTCCCAGCATATCATAGGATTCCCTTTCTTGAAAA